CCGCAGACGATTTGACCGACCCTGCTCCTGCTACGACATTTGCACATTTAGATGCTACTACCGTACTATCAAGAGGATTAGCTGCCAAAGGGATCTATCCAGCAGTAGATCCTTTAGATTCAACTTCAACCATGCTTCAACCTCGGATCGTTGGTGAGGAACATTATGAAACGGCGCAAAGAGTTAAGCAAACTTTACAACGTTATAAGGAACTTCAGGACATTATAGCTATCCTTGGGTTGGACGAATTATCCGAAGAGGATCGTTTAACCGTAGCAAGAGCGCGAAAAATTGAGCGTTTCTTATCACAACCCTTTTTTGTAGCCGAAGTATTTACCGGTTCTCCGGGGAAATATGTTGGTCTAGGAGAAACCATTAGAGGGTTTCAATTGATCCTTTCCGGAGAATTAGATAGTCTTCCTGAACAGGCCTTTTATTTGGTAGGTAATATTGATGAAGCTACCGCGAAGGCTATGAACTTAGAAATGGAGAGCAATTTGAAGAAATGACCTTAAATCTTTGTGTACTGACCCCGAATCGAATTGTTTGGGATTCAGAAGTGAAAGAAATCATTTTATCTACGAATAGTGGTCAAATTGGCGTCTTACCAAATCACGCTCCTATTGCGACAGCTGTAGATATAGGGATTTTGAGAATACGCCTTAAGGACCAATGGTTAACGATGGCTCTGATGGGTGGTTTTGCTAGAATAGGCAATAATGAGATTACTGTTTTAGTAAATGATGCGGAAAAGGGTAGTGATATTGATCCACAAGAAGCTCAGCAAACTCTTGAAATAGCAGAAGCTAATTTGAGAAAAGCTGAAGGAAAGAGACAAATAATTGAGGCAAATCTAGCTCTCCGACGAGCTAGGACAAGAGTCGAGGCTGTCAATGCGATTTCATAACTAGTTGGTGCGTTCGAATAATCAAAAGAAGTTCTGTTTCGAGACCCTATTTGGATTGGATTCATTCGACAGAATCCAATCAAGCAGAATCCAATTTTGATACAACGCAATTCAAAAATGAAATAAATCAAAATACAAAATCAATAAAAAAAAAAGAGGGTGGGGCAAAAAAATTAACTTATTAGATACCAACGGCTCCAGTATCTAATAAGTTCTACCTACTATTGGATTTGAACCAATGACTCCCGCCGTATGAAAGCGATACTCTAACCACTGAGTTAAGTAGGTCATTTATCATCCCAAAGAGAACCGAATGGAACCCATCCCATCGATGGATTATAAATAGCCTATTCCGTATAAGCAATAATAATCTAAACAATATCACTCAAAAATGGAGGATTTTTGATCCTAGAATATTCATCTTGACAAGAAATTAGATACATGATAAAATATGCATCACAAGCACTAAGGGCTATAGCTCAGTTGGTAGAGCACCTCGTTTACACGCGCGCCAATGTTTTTCAGGGGAGTCTATCATACAATCCAAAAAATGGATCTTATTGAGAAATCGATGTCTTACTCCATAACTTTGAGAGAACAATAGCCTGACAAGTGGTTCGGTCCTGGGGTACCCATTTAGGTATAGGTACCAAACAGACCCCATTATTGATTTGAGATATTGATAAGGTGAATATCAGTCCATTCAATGCTAGGCAGAATGAGTATAAGGTCCTCAAAAAATCTCTTTTCGTCCTATGAACTTTAAGGTGTATGAAGTTTCATATTTGTTTGATTTTTTAAGCCGAACGATAGAGACTTCATTTAACTTAAAACGATCTAGGCCAGAGGCAGACCTACGTCAAGATAACCCCACCTTTGAAACACTTTGGTAGTGCTCCTGGATCAGAACCCAAATAATGAATCAGAGCACATGGAGCCATCTCCTTATCTTATTTTTCTGTCAAGAAAAAATATGGTGGATTGGCTGATTTTTCTATCAGTTAATGAAAGAGCCCAATGCAAAAAAAATGCATGTTGGGTCTTTGAAACAGTTCAGATCATTTTGATAATAAGAAGTTTGATCTGTTTTACCGAGAAGGTCTACGGTTCGAGTCCGTATAGCCCTAGAGCCCTATAAAATGAATCAAATAAAATGAAAATTGGAAATACTAAATTGGAAAATTTTCATTCCTTCATTCTTGTTTGTTGCTTGTAACTCACCGTTTGGTTCATCGAAACCCAATTTTTCCTAGAAACTCACTCGCAGGAATCATTTAAAGCAGAACAGAAAACGGAAAGAAAAACGTATTGGAAGGGACCGAATCGATCCTTTTCCAATCGTGCATAAACAAACCAACCTTTCGTCATTCATTTTCCGAGGGAAATTCCATATGAATTTTCCTGTCCCCCATCAAGGAGTTAAGGTAGTGATACTCCTTTTCTTTGGTATACCTAACCTTAATGAATAATGAATTTAAGAAGTCAAAATCACGAGACGAACTCGGTGAAAAACTCCAAAGAGTTATTCACATAGATCTAGGGAATAACCTGATTGATGTATTTGTGGACAAGCTAAAGTTTGTTGAAAAACGA